TGTCCTCTAATCACCATGATGAGCTGGTCCCTCTTTTAGTAGACTCCGCTATGAATATTCATGAAGAAATGAATGCCGGGCTCTTTCTTTCACTGCTAACCCCATTTTCTTAATGCTGATACTTTCTGTTTCGTCGAGCCCCGAGCTTGTGGTCCTCCTTTGAGTGTGAGTTCAATTGGATGAATCTGTCAAGTCAAGGTCAACGTACGTAGCAGCAAGGATGGTGCATCGCCTATTTCTCGTTCTCGCTCGGGAGCCAAAACGAACACGCCTGCTACCTACTGTACTGGACCCTCGACCAGGCATTCTACCTTTGTCGAATCGGAACCAATACCACTGCGCTCGAACAGTTGAGCGGCCGCCGGCCAGCAACTTCCGTGCACAGATATAGATTCATTCTTCGTACCTGGTCCAGCCTCACAACCCTTCGCGGGTTGGTAAGAAGTCAGTCTTGTTTGGTAAGACGGAATTGGGCAAAGAAAAGAGAGTGCTCGACCGGCCAACAAAGACCGTAATTACATAGATAACTGCTCCTCCCCTTCTCCGTCTTTAAGGCGAACCGTATGGCGGCTGGAAAGAAAGACGACCTCACCTTCTCGTAGATGGTGTCAGTGAGAGCCATTTTAGTATCCCCCGTTGACCTTCTTTTGTAGATAGAATCTTCAATGAGTGGAAACAAGCAACCTTACTAATAAAGGTGCTTGTTGAGTAAGGCCGGCTTTCTTCGCATGCTTGAGCGCATCTTTCTCATATTGATCAAGGCTTTCCTTAGCACAAGCGCTAAGCGATAATAATTCCTTGAGTTTTCAATAAGGTTAGCTAGCCCGTTTTCTTGCAGGAGTGCTAACGCGCACCCTTACGTTTTCTTCGCTTGCTCTGCAGTACGAGCCTCATACAGAGCCGCGCCCCTTTAATATGATGAGAAGAAGAGGGGCCGCCCTCTTTTCTTTTCCGCACCAATCCTTATTTACTACTACATCTTTTTGGGGGTGTATAGCTCAGTTGGTAGAGCATTGGGCTTTTAACCTAATGGTCGCAGGTTCAAGTCCTGCTATACCCAAACCTACCTTACTATACTATGAGTAAGGATGCGTAGTAGCGTTCAAAGATCACTCTAAGGCCTTTAGACGCGCTTCGGCGGCGGATCTCCGCAAAAAGGTAACCGGATGTCTGGGGCTTGGGACAAGGAGCGCGCCTCGTAGGATCCATAGGCATGGTCCCCGGTAGAGGTATTAACAACATCTCTATATGGTGACTATCACCTAACGTCTTTCACTCAACAGCTCATCACTGTTACCGTGAGAGAGGACTTGGTTGAAACCCAAGTGCCTTCCTATGGGAGAACAAGTTCTCTTCCATGTGGGCGAGGACCCGATCCACCAACTATCTGAAATGTTGGCAAACAGGGCCATAGTAGTGACCAACACTACCTTTTCCTGATCATCATGGCTTTTTCCCTTTGCCCTTCTTTTATGGGCACTCAAAACTAAAGTGACCTTTCTTCTTGCAGGACCAACACTCTATGTTTTTCAGGTCCTTCTGCACTCACTTTGTGCTTTTTCTTCTTTTGAAACATATTCTTTTGCGCAGCATTAGTCTTTTCAGACTGCTGTTCAAATCTCTTTTCAGCTTCTGCCTAAAGAAAATGGTCAGATCAATCATAGTTAAAGGAGGAGATGAAATCCGCTCGACTGTAAGGAGAGGAGATGAAGTCCGAAAGAAGCACACCCGGAACTGGGGAAATGGCCAAATGAGCTTTATTCAGCTGGGAAGAAGGTGGCAACATTCACTTCTGGGCCTTCTAAGTCTGGTTCAGCAGCGTGACTCACGAGAACCCTTCTAATAGCCTGATTCCCGCCTGTCCCCTTAGCAATTATCCGTTCAATCGGGAATAGCAGCCCTCTAGTTCTCTCCTCTATAAAGGTGGGTTGGACCTCGTGAAAGGTTGTTCTGAAGATAGCATCTCTTGGAGAGGAAACGAGTGGCACCCGGGTCAGCGCTAGCAACTTTGCTTTCCCAATAGTTAGAGGGAGGAAAGCATGGGTATCGGGGAATTTCCAACTAGCCTTACTGGAATAAACGGTTTAGGAGCCCGGTTGGTAATAGTAGGGGTCCATGGAAAAGGGCCCTCTCATAATAGTAGGGGGCGCAAGTCCACTCATGCCCCTCATTTCGGATGCTCTAGAGCCAAATCGGAAAGGTTGCTCCGTAAGTAAGCCATTGTTAATACGTCTCTAATATGGATTGGGAAAGAGAAAGAAGAAGTGCTCCCATTCGAGTGAGGTCTCAAACAAGTGAGTTAGCTCGAAGCATGATTCCGAGCTATTATGATTCGTGGAGGTGGGCACAACTCCTACTACTACTACTATTGGTTTCTGCCCCAGCGAGATCAACAACTCCGATTCCATCAATCGGGTCTTCCAATCGTATCCATAGGGTGATTCATCGCTAGCTATACCTTTAGCATTAGTGACCAAAGGGGCTACACTCACACCCTTGAATGACGTTTTCTAGTAGTAGGGGACTTAGCCTGCGATGGTTCTTACTTAAAGGTTCATACCAACGGGTTCTCCCCCTATTTCTACGATTCGCATCTGCTTGGGAACAGAACAGAGATGAAACGACCCGTAAGAGAAGCGACGAGATCGGCATACATTCATTCCTTATACAGAATACAGGGGAATTGTTGAAATGACTCGTAAGCTCTAGTGAGTGAAGCATCATTCTTTCTCCCACCGTTCACGACATCCCTTGCTTCTCGCTGCGAACGGCTCCTCGGTGGAGGAGTAGAAGCGCTGGTCCCCTTCGGTCAAGTTGCTTGTGCCTGCTGTTACCTACCGTAGGACCTCCGTCCCCGAAGCGAAGAAAGAGGAGCAGGAACAAGAGGTTGTCCTCTCCCGGCCCGGTAGTTCCGCAACTACTACCGTGGTTGTTGCCAACGGGGATCCCCCATTCCGAAAGGTTACTGGGCCGGCCGTTAGGTCCAAAGTTGTATGCCACCGCTATGGTGCCGATAGATTCACTACTTCAGCGCCGTTATCGGACATTGCAGGCTGAGCATCTATTTCTCGTATATCGCTCCACACCGAGAAGAGGGATGTGTACCTCCAGCAACAACAAGAATGGAACCATAGGCTCCTATGCTGGGAGCATTTCGGGGTATAGGTCTAACCACCTCAACTCCCCGTTTCTGGCATGCTATAGTTATGAAAGTATCTCGACGGCGGGAATGGGAGATTACCGGTAAGCCAGATGCTTCGCGAACCATATTCAACTTTAAGGCATTTCGTTGCACTTAAATAACCCTCGTGAAGAGGCGCACTCCGATACCATTGATGTCCAATAGCTTTGATAGTCATGGCTGGATCTACTACTACCTCGTCCATTGAGTATAACAGAGCAAATGATGGTATAGCAATGAACATCGGGATGATACTAGGAAATATGGTCCGAAGAATCTCGATAGTAGTTCCATGAACAATCCTTTGCGGGATTTGATTTTTTTTATAGTGGAAATGCCATAAAGCGCGAACCAAGATCCGTGATACGAAAACCAAAATCAGAATGAGGAAGAAAAAGATATCGTGATGTAAGTCTATTATTCCTTGCATCATAGGTGTTGCTGCGTCTTGAGATCCTAATTGCCATGGTTCCGCAGCATCACAAGGAGAAATTGTGAGGAATAGCCATTCTAGAACAATCATTTGGTTTGGTTCATTCTTTGACTGCTCCGCTCTCCCCCAAAAAAAGAGAGACTTTCTGACTATATTCTGACTATATAATGTGGTTGGTTGTTGACCAACAGAAAGCATGGGAAAAGGTTCTTTTTCATTACAGCGCAAGATGCACTTTGAGGAGCACAACACCATGGAGTCCCCGAAACAGCTATTCCCTTTCTCTATTACTTACGCTATTCTTCTGGTCAAGCAAGTATGATAGAGATGGCGAGAAAGATCAAGGGTTGAGATGTGAAAAAAGGATCACTCCTAAAAGCAGCCTTGATCTTCTTATACGATACCACCAGCGGACAATTCTCAGCAACCATCTTCTGCTTTTTAAAAAAGAGAGTAGTAAAGGAAGATTTGGAACCCCAATACCAAAAGAACTAATGCCGCTAATAGGAAGACATATACCTAATTCTTAGAAGGAGAAGTCTTATAAGCCTGGCGTCGTGTAACCTCTCTACGAATAGAAAGGGTAGTGGGAAGGTAAGGGGATTTGCTTTTGCAAAGATCTCTTTCAGGCCTATAAACTACCTGTCCTCGACCAAGCCATTCAATCAATGCTTTCGGGTTTAAGAATCCTAAAAAACTCTTCCAAGATCCCCTTGCCTTTTCGCATCGAGTCTGATAGTACTAATCGGGGAAGTCTGCTTTGCTCTCCTTTCTTACCCCTTCGTAGACGGACCCCTCCCGGTACGATGCAGTTGAAAAACGTAAGCCCTTGTATAGGTATAGGTTGGGCGCTAGCGCGGCTCGCTTCGCTTTTGTTGCAGAGCTCACTGCTTTTCATTTTGATATGATAGGAGTAGTCGGTGCTATGGCAGTGGTTTGCCTCCTAGATCTGACGATTCTCAGTGACGATCCACATCCTGCACCTTCACCCGCGAAGCGCTACGCTCCTGCTTACGAAAGACTACTTTCCAAGCGAACTACTGAAGCCATAGATCTTGCTACTGGGAGTGGGAACAAAGCTCCAGCCCTTAGCCCTGAACTCCTTCAATATCGCACCTACTACCAAAGACTGAACCAAAGAAGGGATGGGATAGACATAGCCATCTCTCCCTCACCCCGCAGCTCAAACTCCGCATCCTGATCCAGACCCTGCTACGGACTTACTAGAGCTACTACGCATCCTAGAATTGGGGGAAGGCGTCTAGACTCCTAAAATAGGGCATATTCGGGTATTAGATATAGGCTGAATCTTCCTAAAGTAGCAGAAGACATGAAAGTCACTAAAGAGCGCTTTAAAACTATTCAATGTGGGCGCATAGAAAGTTTTCGGGTACCACAGTGAGCAAGGTCTAGATGGATCCCTACGCCCTAAAAAAACTGCCCGAGGCCCCACCTATGCTACTACCAAGCCCACTGCTGCCAAGCAAGGGATGGCAATAACTAAAACTTCGATACCTAAATGAATTCACCCAAAGACTTTTAAGACCGAACCAATCTCATTCTTTTCTTCATTACTGCAACGCGCCAACCGAAGCAGTGCGCTAAAGCGCTCCTCCGTAATGCTTTATCTATGATTTACTTAAAATGAAAAAGATCTCGGTGATTTATTACATCGCTTGCTATGCGACTATAATTAGTTGATAGCGGAACTCAGCTGAAAAAACGGAAGGGAGCGCACTACGGCTTTTCAGCCTACGTTTGCTGGGACGGTTAGCTCGGCAAAGCCTTTGATACGCCCGGACTCGCTCAGAAGCAATGGGCAGGAATAGGCGAAGTTAACATACTTGCTCAATATGTTCATTTATTGCTAAACAAAAATGACCTAGATCGAAAGTTTTGGACTGGACCTTTCATGGGTTGGGGTCTGACACCTCCAGAGCCGGGAACGGGCCATAAAGATAAATTCTGTCTAAAAGGTTGAGGTACCTGGATATACCCAGTGGTAATGCCCCAGATCCAGCTATCTAGCCTAACACGCCTGCTACACTGTTTAAAGATTTGAATTGGAAGCTGTAATGCCCTATTTCTAAGGGGCTTAAGGTATACGATGCGAAAGCTCTTCGAATGATGCAAGCAATGGGATACTCAATTGGGGAAGCCCAGGGGTTGTGCAATGGAAGAGGAATGTTAGCCACCGTTTGACGCCATGTATTCTCCAGCACAAAAGAGAGCTCTCTTTGAAGATCCAGAATGCGGAAAGGTCTTTAGGCGGCCGGGCTTAGGGTGTGACGAGAAGGTTGAGCAAGATAGTCACATGTTCGAAGATGATACTAAAGTCTTCCACATTTCTGAGGAACACGATTCTGATGAGGATGACGAAGTTAAGAAAGAAAAGGAAGAAGAACTAGAGCTATTTTTGAACAGCACGAACAACTTTGACTCGTACTGTCTCACCAGCTACTGGATAAGCAGTCAAAGAAACTACTGCGATTTAGTTTTAGTCAATTTCAATAAACAGGATTTTGTTTCAATTCAATGTATCCTCTTAGGCGCTTCCCTAGGGCCATATCACCCATCTTCGGAATGGAACTTATATAAGATAGAAAGCGAGGAACGAACGAAGCAAGTCCCACCACGTCCATCTGTATAAGCCGTTCACTACAATCAAAGAAGGAAGGAAAGCTCCCATCTCCTTCTAAGGAGGGGGCTACTTTAGGAATCCTACACCTTTCGAAAGGACTTTACACGTAAGGGAGTGGAAGCTCTATGGCCTAAGCTAACTAGTAAGAAAGCTTTAAAGATTGAAATCTTCGAACTGTCAATGAGAAGGGCTACTCGATGAAGAAAGAACAAGACTGGTGCGAATCAATAAAAAAAGGTTCTTCGTTCGACATGCTTGTGTTAAGCATATGGCTCCATGTTTCATTGCTTTGGTACGAAGACTGACTCGACTGTAAACTTTAGGTTGAAGCGAGAGGAATGGATCTGGGACGGAAGGACTCGAACCTCCGAATAGCGAGACCAAAACCCGCTGCCTTACCACTTGGCCACGCCCCATCTTAGCCTCATGCCATTAGCCAAAGAACTAACTAACGTGCCCTTATCAGTCGAGCACTCTAAAATACCAAATATGCCGGGGATCTCTATCTAACAGAACTCAGAGCTAAAGCATTTCATTCTGCTAAGTATAGTATCACGATACCAATAAAGTCTAATACACTATCCTTATCACTTGCAGTTGCTTCTTGCCTTCAGGCGTAACCAGCGGCCTAGCCCATGTCCCGTAGACAGGCGGTTACTCTCTAATGCCACGGATCTATATTCGTAAGACTGATGCCCTCTATTTTGATAGAGTGAGAAACTTTCAAGCTTTGGTCAACCTCTAGTTGAATATTACTGACTCCATTTTTAAGCGGAGCCAACTCTCAAGCCAAAAGTGAACTGATGCACCAGCTCCTACTCTCCAACCAAATAAAGAACCTCAGCAGCTAGTTTGACTACTGATACCGGAACCGGTCTCTCTCTGGATCTAAACCAGAATCAGGGAAGACGTAATTCAAATATGCACCTGAAATTAAATCACATTGGTGTATAAAGAGCCGAAAGTTCGAAAAGGAACCTTGATTTCAGAAAACAGGGCAGGGATTCTATAACATTCGAGATCTACCTTACTTATCGAGAAGGGGTATTCTATTAGAAAGGTAGCACACAAGCATCCCAATTCCATAGATTTGAGTTCAAGTGGCACAGGACCTCCAGCCATGAGTTCCCTCACACTGATGATTCAGCAGGGGAACGGTGTAGTAGACTCTCGGTCAGACCTAATATACGTATAATCGGTTAAATAACCCGGAAAGCCATCAGGACCTGGAATTAAAAGAAAGGAATACTGGAAAGTCGGGTCTATAGCCGCCCCTTTCTCTTACGGGCGTGCTTTCGACAAAGAAAGGTTCTGTCATCGTCACTGGTACTGACTGCGATCGGCCTCTAGTTTCCATCGAGTTGCATGTGAAAATAAAGGCGTCAAGACATCTATATGACCCAGTGAGACATCTCACGAGTTGGATTCGAACCAAGACCTCTTGCACTCAGCGAACTACCTTTTTTTATTATGTTACCCACTGCTTGTTCGACTTTACATCCTTTGCATCTTTTGACATTCCTAACCATAACATCAAAAAAACTCCATTAAAGTTTTGTTTGCATAATCCAATCGTTGTTCTTTTTGCACTGTCGCTTAATCTAAAACATCGTGAATTCCCTTGCAAAACTCGTTTGTTCAATCACACGTGCACCTTAATCCTCATGTTTGTTATGAAAGTAGCCTGGTCTGTCTCTCAATCAGTCTGTCCAGTCAAGTCCTTGACTTCGGTCGTAGGTTGAAAGTAAAAAAGTAGCTGCTCTCCTCATTCGTACGACCTCCGAATAGAAGAATTGATAAGTGGAAAGCTTCGTTCTTCCTCTTCTTCTGCTTAAGACTTTAGAAAGCATTTGTGGGCGATATGCAAGGCATCCGGATCCTTCTTCCGATCCTAGTGCATTTAGCCCAGTCATGAACCACCGTGGTTGGGGCCATGGTTGGTGATCCTACGTGAGAGAATAGGGTCGATGGTAGAGAGTCGGTGATGCCATTCTTTCTTCAAAATGCATGCGGATTTCAGCCATTACCAAGGCCTTATCTTTCTTGCAGAGGGGGAGCTTTGCCCTTTAGTCCAAGTCGAAAGCGCTAGCCTTATTAGTTGATGGTTCTTACCGACCCCCAAAGCCTGATTCACTCCTGACCGACGAATCCGGAACGATCTTTGATCACAGACGGTACTAGAAAGAAAGCGAGATTTTCATGCCCGATAGTCAAAGTAAAGCACGCACTTCAAGTGGCGCGATTTATGTCGTTGCGCAGGGATGCTCTTCCCGTAGTGCCCCCTTCTTCCTCCTTGTCTCTTTCTCTGCGGCCGGAAGGAAACTTCCTAAAGAAAGAAGATAAAAGAGCCTTCAGGAAGCCACTTTCCCAATATATATAATTATTCTTTATCACGGTTAGAAATCCTCGTTCACCACCTACATGCTATCGGGGGGCCGAACCCGCTCCTCCGCGGAGAAGAAATCTTCCGGAAAGTTCCCATGATAGTTTGTTGGTGTCTCGATCAATGCACTTGCCATGGAGGCTCTGCTTTCGCTCTGCACCATCAATAATCTAGAAAGCAGAATCTAATATTAGTTTGGGATGGGATCTGCGATATTGAACTCAATCTACTAGTTGTTTCGGAGATATAAAGCGAGTGCACCGAGAAGGGGAACTGGGTATGATATGGTTTCTAAGCATAAACTATACCTGCTGCTCTAGCATTAGAAAATGTTTTCTTGGGAGTTAAGCGATGAGTTGGCTAAGCCTATCTATTAATGCGCTCCGCTTCAGGATGTTTCAGAACAAAAGGTCAGGACTTTCCTCCTAACATTCAAAACATTCCGGCACCGTCTCCTGCTCCAAAAGAAAGCCGGTCACCGTTTGGTCTAAGAGAACTAGATTACTATTGAAGAAGAAGAGTAAGTCTAAGACGAACATTTACTCAATATTTGACTCAATATTGATAAGTAAATGTGAAGTGTGATATAGAATAGTAATTTGCTTAATGGCTCATATATCGCCCAAGACGTTAATGGGCATCAATATAACAAATATAGTTTCACGACTCCACCACTTCTTTGGAAGTTCCAATTCAAACCAGTGCTTATAACCTATGACCTTCTTTGTTATGTAGATGGTTCCCTCAATTCCAAGCCGATGCTATTGGGAATACTGTGGTGAAGTCCGAGGAGCTTCTTCGTCTACTTCCTCATCCTCCGCTCTGAAATCTCCATCAACACAAATTCATCTGTTATACAGTACGTGTCCAACAGTGCATTCTCCAACTGTTGCATGCATTGGAACTACAACGATTTCACCAACTGGTAGCACCATTTCCATTTCAGCTTCTGTGCCACACAATCTTGGAACTAATCGGCAAAAAAATCTCAGATACTGATCCTCCGCGTCAACAAACGGCCATTCCTTCGCAAAGTGCTTACTATCCAGAATAGCCTGAGTAGCCAATTCCACCAGATGTGATCCTCTGTAATCCAACAGAACATTGTTATACAGATCAACCAAATCATTGTAAACATCAAGACCTGGCACCAGAGATGATACTGTAAGAAGCTTTCGAGGTGCTTCTTTTTGCGGCTCAGAAACGTTAGCCTCATTACCAACCTCACGGATGGAATATTCAAAAATTCGAGTGACTGGGTCACTGTGCGACGCACAACGTGATTTCCTACAATCACATTGTTCATTGCTTTTAGAACATGATCCAGCAGACCTGTATCACCTATATGAAGCCGAGCTGCATCTCGCAAATCTTGTCGTGTCATGCCGCCATGTGCTTGATTCTCTTTCAATGCGTCCACAATGACTTCTGCTGTAAATTCCAGTCTTCTTGTAGGCCATCTACTATCCATACACGCAACTACAGTAGAGAACCTCCTATAAGCTGTTGACTTCTCTTTTCTCAAAGGGGTGGAGAGTCTGCTAGGGGGTCTCGTGATGGAAGATGGAGGAGCTGAAGTAGCTTTGTTAATTTGCATAGGAGCACGATATTTTATAGTTAGAATAAACCTGAGTAGATCTTTGATTGTAACTAGCTGGGTTTCACTCATGTCTCTGTAATGACGAATTATCTGCTTGATTTCTCTGCCACATAGGTACTTTGAACCGCCTTCAATGCCATTGATGCAGACCAAATGACCAAACCCGTTGCAGTGAATCAGGCCATGCAACAGATGGGTCTGAAGTTCCATAACATCATCATCCAGAGGCTTATTCCACTCATCATCCGTAGGGATTATCAAATGAGACTTCCGTTTAGACAGAAAATGATTGCTCCAACGTCAACAACGAAAAAACCAAGTCCCATCCTCTTTAAGGAGCTTAGCCCTCTTCTTATCCTAAACCCCCCGTCAGTTAGAGGAAAGCTAGAAGCCTCACTCTAATAAGGCTGCTGTCGGGCTTGCCATCCTCGTTCAATCCCTCTCTCGCTCACTCAGTTGGTTAGAGTAAAGCACTGGGACCGAGAAGTCAACATTTCTGGCGTGAAATATTCTTCCTATCCGGAGGAAGCACAATAGAATCTTTGGGTCGTGGGCGAGGTGTAAAAGGTCCACCCGTGAAGAAGTGGGTGGATCAGCAACTGGTCCATTCCAAGATGTCAGTAATGCCTTACCAGAATTGAGAATTGAGGAGTCATCCCTTGCTTCAAGAAATTCATTAACGGCTCCTACTTCATTCACTCAAGCAGCGGATTCTATTCCTCAAGTGCCACAACTTTATTGTATACAAGAAGTTCCTTCCGTCGCCTTCCCCTTCTTGCATTGAGTCGGAATATCCCTCTTTCGTACATGAGTAGACTGCTCGTTACGCCCTTGTATAGGTTGGGCTACTTTTGAACTTGTCAATGCGACGTGGTAAATGTGAGTTTAAAACAGATTGGGTAGTTCCGGGAGAGAATTCAACTATTAATGATTCCTATGCTAATCCTATTGAAGAAAAGCTTGATTCGGTACTTGTAGCTGGGCTTACTCGATAGAGTTTTTCCCTTACTAGTAAAGGGGCTGGAGACTTAGCTTACCGACCCCCCTATTAGTAAAGGAGAGGGGGAGCCTTACTTACGGGTCGTTTTTCAAGCACGAATAGAACGATCTAAAGGGGTTGTGCAACCTAGAGAGATGGCCGTCTCTCTTTGATGAATGTGGTATCGAGGTTCGGTTCATTTGGAAAAGAGGTCAGTCTTAGGGGAGACCATGCGAATGGTTGAATTGATGACTTCGCTTCGATCTCTTCGACTGAACCTGAAGGAGACTTCGATCATTCAACTTTAGCTTCTGAAGGAATCATGTCACTTGGAATTCCGGAAAGTGAATCTTCTCTTTCAGATTCTGGCCTTGGTAGAACTTGTCTTTGATTGGGATTTCGATTGAAAAGATGTTAGGCCGGTTCCTCATGTGCCTAAGAAGCCGAGGCAATCTCGATTGAAGCCAATTCAAGATTTTCCTACTCAATCTTTTTTATAGAAATAGCACTCGATCAAAGGGGAGCATAAGCAAGTTCAGTGGTTGAAACCTCTGTAATCGATCGATGGGAACCTCAAAGCTGTCTGGGGCAGGAGCAAAGTCATATTAGGCACTGCCGCAGCATCAACTGGTACAAGGAAGAGGCACGATAGCGAAGATCAATCCATCTCAATCTAAAAAAAGCATTGCCTTGGGCATGCAACCCAAAAAGATAGAAAGACCGCTCGCTCGAATAACATTTAGAGCCTGGTACAAGCCAAGCCCCCTCGATTCGGCAACAAGAGTTGGTTATGGAATAGTCTTTTGGTCGGCTTTCTCGTTCTTGAGGACTTTCTGGCCGGTAGGCTTTATAGCGGACCTGCCTTGCTGACAGGGAGGATATGAAATAGATAGTTGCGCTTGCCTTCACTTAGAAACTCTACGCCCCCTATTAGAGTAAGGCATGCTCTCGAAACTAGATTCACTCGTTCTTTTCTCCGACCTCAAAACAGAAGGAGGACTCTTTTGATCTTGGCTATTTTCTTAGCGACTCTTCCTGGCTCTGAGTTGAATCCGAAAGCCCTCATCTCCTATGTATTCCAATTGCAAAACTTACGCTGGTCTTAAGCCAACGTTGAGTGCCTCCTGACTAAAGGATGACTGTAGCTTTCTTTACATTCTCGTAAGCACAACCACACTATTCCCATTCCTAAAGCTCGCCAGCATACCGTATTGATAGCTTAAATAGTGAAAAACGATTCGTTGAGCATCTTTGTAAAGAGAAAGCGCTTGATCAACTTCTTTTAGAGGGGGGCCCCGCAGACAGCGACAAAGAGGCCTTCACACAACAATTTCCAATCAAATAATGTCTAGATCCTCGCTGATGCCACCAGTAGAAAGAGAAAGAACCTCATCGGGCATTTGCCCGGTATCCGTACTTGGTCTCGTCTTAGTCTTTCTGAAATACACCGCTTGGCCACTCTTCGCTCACGAAAGCCAACAACATTGACAGAACCCATTCATCTAAGCATGAAAGGGCTTCACCTGCCTCTCTAAATCAGCGAAGGGGGAAGGCAGGAGGCATGATTTACACATGCAAATTTGGGAGTGGAGCGCCCTCTATATCTTTCTTCCATTCCGGAAGAGCAGAATCAAACAAAATGACACATGCAAGCCGATTCGAAGAACGTCTTTCACTCAATTGCCTTACTGGCTGGCGCTATCTACCCTCTTTCCCAGGAACTGGAATTGAAACATCTATTAGGGGCATCTTGGGAGGTAGGAAGAGTAATTTCGTCTCAAATCATCTGGTTTCGCCGAAATACTAGAATGATAAATATCGCAGCTCGACGAATTAATTAATAGAATAGAAATCCTAGTGAGAGTAGCAGTGGTTTGATTGGATACCAAAGATGATACGGATTTGGAGACAGAGAAACTATGCTTAACGCATCGATCTCGTAGCTCTGTGAATGAATGGCGTGGAGCATTCATAGCACTGGTTCGACTCCAGACCGAGATATGTCACACATTGCATAGAGAAAGAGTTGAAGCTTTTTTTGAATAGAAGTTGGGTAGGAACGCGAAAGGGGTGGGGCCCTGTGGTTAGCCCGTGAGGGATTTACGATCTACTCTGGAAAGGGACGCAATTGTATGACGAAACCAGGCTTATTTTTTCCACGCTGTGCTCTTCTTTTGTTTTGAGGTTTATCACCATGCCTATCGGTTAGCCGGAGAAGATAGCCCTATCGTCTAAGTAAGCGGCTTTTCCTTTAGCCTTTTTAATTGAAACCCAGTTAGGAGTATGAGCTGCAGTTGTTCACGAATCCGTTTCAGGTTCTCGGGCAAAGGCACCCCCTCGTCTTGTCATATGATATGACGAGTTATTTCCTCCCTGAGTGGAGTCTGTAGAAGTTAGTGAGGAGTGGATTGACTTGTTACTTGTATTGGCATTGTCCCAGTACTTCCCCTTTCCATTGCTGGAGTGAGATCAAGTGAAAGGCAGTTATTTGCTCTCTTGCTAAGCTCTTCCTGGGGAAGGAAGTTCTCCTTTTTAAACCTGCGAGCTCTAGCTCTATAGCAAAAAAAGAAGAAAATAAAGCTATGGAGAGCTTAGGCAAGTTTGAAAACAGGAATCTTGAAAGCTAGCAGTCTCTTTTTAGCCAAAGAGGAGAATCTTCTAGCTTGCTCCTCCTTTGTGTATGTATAAACATCTTTTTCCCTTATCCTACTCGCTGGTCTCACTAGATTATCAGTTCTAATTGCAACATTCCTCTCACCTCAGACCTAGGCAAGTCTTTTGGGGTCCCATTAATCCATGGCAGAGTCTCTAAGGCAACCTATCACCATGTGCTGGAAAAGGTACAAGGATGGCTGGAAAGTTTAACACTTATCCATGGCAGGTCGAACACTTCTAGTCCAATCTGTCACTTCATCACTCCCTACTTACACCATGCAAACAACCAGAATTCCCGAATCAGTCAACCAGGAGATTGATAAACTCAATTGCAAATTTCTTTGGGGCAGCAATGAAACCAAGAAGAAGATCCACCTAGTTTCATGGGAGAAGCTCTGTAGCAGCAAAGAGGAGGGAGGGTTAGGTCTGAGAAGCATGGGGCTGATGAACAAAGCCCTTATGGCAAGAATGGGCTGGAAATTAGTAACTGAACCTGATTCCCTATGGGCCTCGATTCTGGGAAGCAAGTATCTGAACAACTCCTCTTTCTTCAATTGTGAAGCAAATTCTAAGTCATCCTATACTTGGAGAAGCATTCTCATTTTCCAAAGGGGAAGGACATCCGGAAGTAAATGGGTAATTTGGAATGGGCAAAGAGCAAAATTCTGGCTTGACTGGTGGGTAGCTTCCCTCGTCTGATAAGGTAGCTCCGGTAGTCTCGAGAAGCTGCTGCTGGGCCTTGTATAGGTCCAATAAGTGTCCCATTTCCGGGGTAACTATCACTATAAAGAGTAGCGACCTATTCAGCGACATATGAGTTTGTCGCATAATGAGCCGCTCTCCGATCTCAAGGAACGTTTTTCACAAGGAAACGCTTCCCGCATATTCCAAATCCAGAATCGCATTGTTGAACACAGACAAGGCCAACAAGAAATCTCCCTTTATTAGACCAAGCTGAAGTCCTTTTGGGATGAACTGGCATCTTACAATGATATTCCTCCTTGTACCTGTCGAGCCACTGTCTCTTCAAGCCTTTTTAGCTGTTCCTGGACTTTTGCTAGGTTTACCCAGTGGATTTTGAAAGAAAGGTTGTTGGCAAAAGCCTGGGTTAGGTGTGAAAGGTATTCGGTTGCCACCAGCTCTTAAGCACACCCATTGGCATTGACTGCATGGGATCGAAAGACTTCCGGTTTCGTGAACGTGTCCATAACTTTCTCATGGATCTGATTTGGATGAATACACGGGAAGCCCAGAGACCTCATTTGGCATTGTGCGGCTTCCTTAATTGCACTAGCGCACGAGCAACAAGCCGTTGGTTGAACCAATAGGGGCTCTGGCAGAAGATACTACCAGACACCCAATCCCAGCAGAAGACATGTTAGTAGGACGAATCGGCTGTCTTTGACGTAGGCGAAGGCCATTGCCTCTGATAAGCCGAATGTCCTTGTACGACTAATTTGTCTTGTGGCGCCCGCTAATCCAATAACGCGATCCGGGGATCTAAGTAGGGTGGCTTTGTTGACTCTATTTTGATCTATTGTCGAAGCAAAAAGAAAGGGCAACTGTTCTCGAATCAGCAATGCTACATCTGACTCAATCAAAAAGCTTTCCATCCAACTCATCTCTTTTCCTCTATTAGTAAAGTTATTAAGGACTCGCAACAGTATTGTATTATTTGTTAGATCTGTACTTCAGTTTATAAGTCCTAACTCCACTTTCTATAGGAAGAGGGTGGATTTCCATTTTCATTTGAGTGGTCTGGTTCTGCCTCACGACCGCAAATCGCTCACCTGCGGGCGAGTTCCCGATTGCTTAACCAAATATATAAAATCTAGTATTTTCTGATTCCGTTGGTTAGTTCAAATCTGGAATGGAATGGCCTGGTATATAACTACTGAACACTATTGATGTTGGTAGAAAGTACACGAATTTGGGTTAGCTAATCAACCCGGCCGAAAGACAAGGGTCATGGGTTCGAATCCTGCCCCCGCCTAAGGAACATTGCTCACCGGGATAGAAGGCTGGTCCCAACCCGTCTACCAATGTCATTTCATGAAGATGGACACTGGCTTGGGGGCGGGCGCCTATCCGACATATAATCGGTACAGCCGGTATAAGAAATTATTACTATGAGAAATCGTTCCACCCTATTCTCAGCTCTACTACGATTAGTGCCTCTCAAATTTAAATGATGGGAAATCCAAGCTATGGCTTTATCCTATAGATATATAGAAAAAAATGAACGAGGATCAGTCTTCATCCTTTCGCTTTTCAAAGTGAATGATCCCCTCGCTCTTAACCTTTATGTGACCGCAATAGCAAGGGACAGGAGCTCCCCCTAGCTCAGTAAGCAAGTGCTACAAACCTTTGAAACTAGAGTAAAGGTACCCACGGACGCTCATTGTCCTAAGCCCCAGGCATCCGGTTACCTTTCGCGGATCTCCGCCGCTGGCTTTTGCACTATGGTTACACTTACGGTTACACGAACTTTCCTAAAGGCCCCATCTTTGTCTCGAGGTCTTTCTTTTCTCACACAAGAAGACAGAAGCTTTTTATACTTCAAATTTATAGAATTGAATCTATTTTAAGTCTAGTTCGCCACAAGGCATGCTAGCAAGGAAGCTAGCCTATTAGCTATTCTAGCCTATTAGCTATTCTAGCACAGTAGAACTAGCGTAGCGGGACATGACAGCGGTTGGGGAGAGGGAAAAGCTATCAGACATCAATCCAATGAACAGACAAAGCGGCTTGGCCGAAGGGTCAGGAAGAGAGAACGACTATACTTTACTTTCTTTCTGAGTTAGAACATTAGGAACCTTACACCCATATGAAAGAAAGCAGCCAAAACAGTAGAGAAGATAAGAGACGGGTTTAGCGAGAAAAGTCTTTAGCTCCCACCTATCTTTGATGAAAGAAGCAAGCAAGTTTAGGTAGAAAGAACAGCCAGTGTCAGAGAGATGACTTCTGTTGAACTCTTCCTTTACATGAAGGGAATGAATGCCTTAATGGAATGGAATCCGGGATCCAAGTAGATTAGGTTAAGGCAAGCGCACTCAAAGCATGAGGTAGGGATCCCTCCCACTCTTCCTAAGACTGAGGCGAAGAGAAGCAGGGCGGAAGCATCCATCGGCTTCGGATTGTTCTTTTGCTAAGGAATCAAAGTAAAAGTCTGGCTGTGCCCGAGCAAGGGCTTTCTATATGCAATTGAAAGAGTAGCCAGCACCTTCGATTGAAAGGGGAAGAGTTAAATACGGACTGAAGCAGAGAAGGCGACCGAAGGATGGTGAAGTACCCACTTTAATATAATAGGTAAGGCTGGGAAAGACCACAAGAAGCTGGAGAAGGGACAGACCTCGTCAACGGAGTTTTCTGATGAGCTTTCTTTCAGAAGGCTGGGCTCCGGAAGATGACCAGATGGAGGAAGACTTGAAGGTTGGTGAGTCAAGCAGTCAGACCTAGGTTAAAGAAAATGAGCCAAAGTTTCAAGTTCAGTTAGGTAACTTACCTGATAAGGTGGATTGCAAGAGGATCCTGACTTTGCCAAAAGAGTTCATGGCAAAAACCAATCAGAATGAATCTTTGTAAAGGGATGTGGTGGATACTCAGTAAGCTTGCCATGAGGTAGTGATGCCAAAAGTGCCTCGAGGAGGTTACCTGAAGAAGGTTCTTCTCATTATCACTTTTAAATAGGTCTAACCAAGGAACTATGTATTGGAGCTTACCTGTTCTCCAGGTCTGTTATTAGGATAGGACGGAAGTCGGGGTGGCTGCACTGCGCTTTATATCTTAAGCAGTGTGCTTCTTCCCTTCAGAATGGATCGGTCAAGCTCTTCTTATCTTTCCAACTCGAAAGCCAGCCACTATTCATAAAGTCTTTGTTAAAGCAAGGAGGCACGGATCAGGGAATGGAAAAGTCTTTGGATGAATGAATTTAGGTATCGAAGTTTGACTGTTTGACACTCTCTCTTTCGATGGCGCTATCACTTTGGAGCGATATCCGGAACTAATGACTGGTATTAGAAAGCTAAACCTAGGATTCGACATAGCCTTTAAGTTAACATTAGTTTATGGCAGAGGATTCGGGCATATCTGCTATTGGTTATTATCAGTGAAGTCCAACCGTCTCCTTCCTTTCATTGCGTCAAGCGCTTACCTTGCCTCCGGAGGAGTTGCTTCCTACCGGCTTTGGTTTGCAAGGCCTGGTACTATTGAATTCAATTCATATGGTCCTATAGCAAGAATCCTAATCAAATGACTATTTGCGAAGAAATCCCTACTTGACTGGTGCCGCTTAGCTGACAGTGAAAGCCGGAGTGCCCTCGCCCTAGCTTGCATCACCTATTAGCCTTTCCTAATCGGAAAGTGCCCGACGCTTAATGGGACTCTTCTCTAAGATCCTGGACGTGGTACTGACGCATGAACTTGGTTACTGGTTTTACCGGTTGGCAAGTCAAGTAAGGAAAGGTCTGTTCATTTGTCCAGAAATCCGATTTCATATTTCATAGTCACTCTTTTTTATTCTAGAATTTTCTAGTAAAGACCGACTGGTCAAACAGAAGAGCTCTCGCTCAACGGACTCTATCATACCTGCGAACTCCTAGGTACCTTTTTGTCATCTTATGATTTGAAACTAGATTCTGCCTACACAAACAACTACGGTGTTGCTTGGTAAAAGCTCTTGTTTGATTGATTGTAATTGAGGATCAGAAAGATTTGTATGGAATGTCCTACCTGAGGAGGAGGGCGCTAGGCTAAACAGGGTGTCAAGAGCTTGATAGTCGAATAGGTAGAGAAAAATGCGACTCGTGATTTTCAATCAATCAAGGAATGGTTCCAGGATCCTGGTAAACAGGAATGGATCTTTCGAAGGCAGGCGCTCAGTAGGCCATTCTCAAAGCAGACCCACGGGTGTAGCATGGTCGTCAGCTCATCCCTAACTATAGATAGAGCAGTCGCCAAATCCAATCCACATGAGAGATGAGGAACCGTTAGGACGAGGGAGAGAATCGGGCGAAGGAAAGGATGAATTCCGAAATGCAGTAGTGTTTAGAAAGTTTCCCTCAAATGGATATAGTCCAATGACTAAGCAAGAGCTGACGATTGAACTAGCAATAGCAAGCAAGTAAAGTATTCAATAACCCTAGGAATGGAAAGTGAGGATTGAACTAGCAGGGTTCTATCAATGAAATCAGAATCAATCTGGAATTGTCTAGCTTAGCTATAAAGTGCAAGAAATCCAAGAGCAATCCCTGCGCCTTAGTAATGATTGACTGAGAGTCAAACCTACTCACTCGAAAGTAGCCTTGTCAACTGACTATTAAACCCTCCATTCACAAGCAGTTCTCCAAGACTTCTGCCTTTCCTACTCCCATCCAGTAGAGCAATTGCATGTAAAGTCCAGCATAATGGATTGGGCGTCCAAGCTTGACTAAGAAGGGGGAAAGGTTGAGCTAAAGCGATGTAGAGTTGGCTAGCAATATTGTCTCAGCAACTCAGCAAGCAAGAACTGTTAGGTGAACTCTTTATTTAATAATATATAGAAAGAAATTCAATTCAGCCTTACGTTAGCGATGAAGCTAGCTTTGAGCTTAGATGGAAGGAACAAGGAATACAAACGAAGAGTAAAGGGAGAGGTGAAGAAAGGCCTGTAGGCGAAGGGGAAGTTATTGCTAACGATGGTATTCATATCGCTGAGTTGGAACACGAAGCAAGCTTTTGGATTAAGTGAAGGCGTGAGGTATCGAACACAAGCTAAGGGTTAGTAAAGTGGCTCTGGTATAGAAAGTTACCTACTACAAAGAGTACCATAGCAATGAAGAGATAGAGATCGTCTATGGATAAGGTTGAGCTAAGCGAGGTAGACTTTACAGACTCTGGATGATCCTATGCTTAATACATTCTCCAATTCCAGTGAGATGCCGAAGGCAAAGTACTTTAAGAAGGGAAGAGCTTGGCCTAGAATGAGCAAGGGATAGAGATGATGGTATGAATGCTTTCATCAACAGAAGTTTCATCCTCGGATTCCTACCTACCCACCTCAGACTTATTCATCATCGTTCTGGTACTGGCCGGCCTAATGCTTTTCCCTCTCCTATCAAGGAATAGGCATAAGTGACTTGCTCAAAGTA